CTCGGTCTGTCATTATACCCCGAGAAGTCGAAAGAATTACAATGCCCATCCCTCCTAAAATTTTAGGAATTCGTTGATAATTAGAATAGATTCGTAGACCAGGTTTACTGATTCGTTTTAAATTGAAAATACTTTTATATGACCCTTTCCTATTTCTTTTATGCCGTAGAGTTAAAACTAAAAAATATTTGTCGCTTTCTCGATGTTTTCTCACGTTTTCAATAAAGCCTTCTCGTAAAAGTATTTTAACAATGTTTTCGGTGATGTTAGTAAATGGTATTCGAACTGTTCCTTTTCTATTCATGTGAGCATTTCGTATAGAGGTTATTATGTCAGCAACGGTGTCCTTACCCATGCTAAAATGATTGTTGCCCGTGACTTTTGATATAATCAACATGCTCTTTTTTTTTTTTATTTCGAATTTTTTTATTATTCTCAAATTTAGATTTATAAAAAGAAAAAGGTATATGCGTGAAACATAATTAATCTAGTTCATTCAAATACTATAAATATATCATGGTCTGGTTTTATAATACCTCGGGTGCTAATGAAACTATTTTAGTGAAATTTAACTGTCTCAATTCTCGGGCGATCGCACCAAAAATTCGAGTTCCTTTTGGATTTCCTTCTTGATCAATCACAACCGCAGCATTATCATCATATCGTATTATCATACCGTTCTTGCGTTTGAGTTCTTTACAAGTACGTACAATTACAGCTCTGATCACTTCTGATCTTTCTAAAGTTGTATTTGGTACTGCTTCCTTGATTACAGCAACAATAACGTCACCAATATAAGCATAGCGGCGATTACTAGCCCCTATGATTCGAATACACATCAATTTGCGGGCCCCGCTGTTATCGGCTACATTCAAATGGGTTTGAGGTTGAATCATATCATTTTTTTATCTGTTCTTTCAGTGTAAAGCAAAGGAGGAAGTAAAAAAAAAAAGAAATATTGTTTGTTCAAAACAAAAAAAACCTACAATTGCAATTGTTTTTTTTTCATCCCAAAGACCTCTTCCTTTGGTTTTCATTCTTATCCCGAAATAATGAATTGAGTTCGTATAGGCATTTTGGATGCTGCTATTTCAATAGCTTTTCTGGCTATATTTTCTGTGACCCCTCCCATTTCATAAAGTATTCGACCGGGTTTAACGACAGCTACCCAATATTCGGGGGATCCTTTTCCCGAACCCATACGGGTTTCTGTAGGTCTTACTGTAACCGGTTTGTCTGGAAATATGCGTATCGATATTTTTCCACCACGGCGGACATTTCGTGACATTGCCCTCCGCCCCGCTTCTATTTGTCTAGATGTGATCCAAGCGGGTTCAAGTGCTTGAAGGGCATATCTACCGAAACAAATACGATTACCTCGATAGGATATTCCTTTCATTCTTCCTCTATGTTGTTTACGGAATCTGGTTCTTTTAGGGTTATAGTTGATGGTTGTTTCTGAATTCCATCTCTACTACAGAACCGTACATGAGATTTTCATCTCATACGGCTCCTCGCGAAGGAAAGATTCAAAAATAATATACATATATTTAATGAATAAAATATACATATATTTAATGAATAAAATAATATAGTGAATCGTCGGATTTTTTGAGATTTCATCTAATCTATTGGTTTATTGGAAACTTGTATATCTTGGTTTTCTATCTAACTAAACATGTATTCTATTTATATTATAGTTATAGGCAATTCTTGCTATCCATATAGAAATAGATAATGTTGTTTTTCGATAAGGTTAGAACGAATCTTTATTTTGTTTTTCCTTTTATTATCATATCGGATTGGTCCAAATTTCAAAATCAAAAAAAAATTCTCGCGGGCGAAAATTGACTCTTAGGGTTAGCCCATGATTCGACTCTTCAGAGCATGACTCCTCATAAAAAATGGATTGGTTCTTGGTTCGTTCCGCCATCCCATCAAATGAATCATTAAGATTCGACTTTAATAGAATCTTATGTATTCACAGGTTCCGTCGTTCCCATCGCTTCTCGATTAATGCTTAGGTCTGAATTCTACAATGGAGCTTCTGATGAATTTTTTATTTTTTCTTGAGCCAACCTTCTCCGTTTTTATTGACTCGCGGCTCTTGATTTGTTTGTTCTATGAATATATTCATCTAATTTTGGATTAATTAGTATTGATGCTTTATTACATTATTTTTTTTATAAGATGATTCCTAGACCTTACATATTAGAATTATATATCATTGATATTCTTTTTTCTCTCTTTCTTTCACCCTTTCATTTATCTGTATATTCCTATTGCTTCGCAACTCATAATCAGATTCTTTTTCTTTTTTTATAGTTGCTATAATGATATCACCAATATATAATATCTTTACTTATATTTGAATGGTTCTTTATATCCAGATAATGTGAAGCGATGAGTTGGTTATTAGTTCTATAGTTAGTAATTTATTCATACTATGAGCTGTTTTTTAAATCTTATAACCACTCTAAAAAAACCAACGAGTCGCACA